TATAGAAGTTCCCAGGGAATTCATTAGAGGAATGTTTCCGATAAAAATTGTTTGTTCTTGCATATCCCTACTGCTTTTCCAAATTAATCCCGCGGATACATATAATTCAGAAGAATATGTGAGTGATTCATATACAGCATCTCTTTCTTTTATCAACGGTTCTACTAATTGATATGTTTCCACAAATAATTGAAATTCAATTTCTTGATCTGTATCTTCAATTTTTGGAAACTTAGAAAGCTCTTCTGCTAAGCCCTGATCAATGAACCTACAAAATCCTTCAAATTGTATCTGATTAAATCCAGGTATTGTAGACATTTCCTCATTTCTATCCCCGAGCATTTTGAATTTCCAGTTTATTGAAAAAAAAAAATCCCATTCCATTATTGGATCGTTCTTCATCCAATTATATGGTATGGATCGATCCAGCAATGATGGAATTTATATTCTGTTTACAGAATCACATAAAATTTTATCTAACTGCATATATGAATATAGAATGTATGAAATACGTATGAAGGAGGAATAAAGAGAATTTTATACTCAAATTGGAATTTGCAACAGATACAACTGGAAAGGAATTTCTCAATTCCACTTAACACTTAACTTAGACTTATGAGGTTTTGTATAGAATACCAAAACAAAAAGGAATTCAATTTCTACCATTATTATGATATTCAAATTCTACCACTATTATGATATTCCATATTCCAATACGATTAGATACCCGTAAAATAAATGAATTCGGGATTTGATCCGTTCGATGAGATAAAGACCCAATAATCAGAAACAATATAAAGTTGATTTTTTTAGCACTTAGCTTTTTTTGTGGATTTCATCGTTCAGTGCAAAAAAAAGGATTCACACAGAAGAGATCTTTTTTTATTTTATCTATTTTTTTTTTATTTTTAATAGAGTTCGTATAATATGATTGAAGTGTGGAAGAAGGTTTTATTATAAACATATGCAGATATAACTAGAGCTATCTCTATATATGTCTCTCCTTTTATTGCAGTTCTATTCTGGACAGCACATGTCGTGCTTTATCAAAATTTCTATTTTCTATTCAATTTTTCATTGAATAGAAATTTTTCTATAGGAATCATAGACAGATAAGATATCCAATTAGATATCTGTGTAAGAATTTATGTTCTGGGGTTTACATATACTCATAATTGTTGTTATAATTGAAATTGAGAAGGATTTTTTTTTTATTGAAAAGACTCAATACTGATTAGTTACGTATCCATTTTGATTTTCTTCTATCATTAGGGAAATACAATTTTAGATTCAAATCCAAAAATCGTTTATGAATTTATAGTCAATAGTTAATGGTTCCGATTTGTCCTAAATTTTGGCTTTTATGGCTGAAAATTCACATTTGGTTTTTCCTTTCAATAGAAAGGGGAAAGAATTTAGATAGTGTGTGTTACTATACAAAATTAATCGAAGAGATAGATCCAATCCAAAAAAGGAAGGATTTCTTTGATTTTAGGAAAGGGATTAAGATTAAGAAAAATCGGATTCAAGATGTAAGTACAAAAAAAAGAGGTTTAGTACCAAAAAAAATAAGGGAGGGTATTTTCGTCTATTTTATATCACCTTGGCGGCATGGCCGAGTGGTAAGGCGGGGGACTGCAAATCCTTTTTCCCCAGTTCAAATCCGGGTGTCGCCTGATCAACAAAAGACACGAAATACCTTATTCCGTTTTGCTGATATAACTTGTTGAATTTGTCTCCAATAGAAGCCCGGGAGGAAAAGGACTCTTGATACTTGAGACTTCCTTGATTCTAAACATCTGAAGGTTCTGTTCTCTAAAGTGCTGTAAATTCTTGTGTCTAGGATTCAAAGAAAGTTTATAGTAGTGAAAGGGAATCAGTAAATCTTGATATAATAGTCCTTACACTACTAATGTCGTGTCTACTGACTGGGTCTTGAATTAAATTGGATCGCGGGGCAGGGAATCTAATTAGTAGTTGTGTAAAGGGCGTAAGATACTTTGTATACAAACTCATGAAAATTCCTGAGTACTCGGGAATTCAATCAATCTAAGAGCGATTGAATGGATAATTGGCTTTTACTTATACGGATCCGCTTTTTACATATATTTTTACTTCTCTAATTTTTACTTCTCTATTTATATCAAATTTATATTAAAGTAAAAATATATATCAAATATACAAATATATATAAAGTACAAAAAGAAATTCTTTCTTTTAGATAACTCTTAGTCAAGAATGGAATAAGCTGTCTTCCGATTGTTTTACAGAGATAATCGGGAAACGGTAAGGATTAGATCAAATGGAAAAAGGATCTGTAAAAAAAAATATAGGGGTATGTAATAGATAGTGATCTATCTTGATTCTATATTTTTATACTTTTGACTTAGTGAAGAGCAACAAAAGAAAGAATGGGTCTTATTATTCTTACATCTTAGTAACATTTTCTTGCTACTTCCAAGGGCGTCGCTGCATATTTTGTTTGTGCTTAATCTTTCTCGATTCTACTAGCAATCATATTTTTGACTCTGCGCTAGCCATTCTACTATTATTAGTGAACAATAATGGAAAAATTCCTTCATATTCATAGAGATAAGGGGCATACTTCACATGGATATCGTAAGTCTCGCTTGGGCTGCTTTAATGGTAATCTTTACATTTTCCCTTTCACTCGTAGTATGGGGAAGAAGTGGACTCTAGGGGTATTACTAATTGAGTTGAGAAATTAAACTGTATCAATTGTTTTATAAATCGTTCTGCAAAGACTTTTTAATTTAACTATAAATAATTGAATTAAATTCAAAATATCTTCATTTCCAAATTATATTGGATTCGAGTGGAGTAATTTATTCTATGAATAATATCTGAATAATACCCCTTATAATCATAATCAAACAAATATTTTAATGATTCCCGTGTTCATATTTCGAAAGTAAAGGGAATACAAATGATAGGAAATTTAGTCCAACCGAATTCTTCCTAAATTTTCTATTTCGATAAACCGGCTCTTACCAGAGTTATATATGGACAATGAGTAAGAGTGGAACCCTTTTTACTTTTTATTTGTTTGCCTTTTTCCTGTTCAAAAAGAAAAGAAACTTTTTTTAGTTATTAAAATAAAAGTTATTAAGTGGATTTTCTATGGGAAATAAGATAGCCATAGTGGTTCTCCACAAGATACTACGCATATTAAGATATTTTCTTGGAGAAGTCACATATTGCGCACTTACTTAGTACTTAGTTTAATATTTGTTTTATTATTTTAGAAATTCAATTTATGCTATACTTTATTGACTTGACTCATTTCATATCATGATTCAAAGATTAAAAATCGGCGGGGTTTACTAATCCTTTTCGTCGAAATCTGAAAAAGTTTTTATAAAATCCCTTTACTTGGATGATCTGTCAACTGCTCAATCAATTACTTCTTCGGAATGCTAAAAAAAATTTCTTGATTTTTTTTTATTAATATATACCCAGACTCTTATTTTTTTCCTTTTCATTGATTTGATTATTTCAATAGATTCCGGGATTCATATTGAAAATAATCAGAAATCTAATAATTAGAATCGTAAGAGTAAGGGGCGCCTTTCGACTAGTTCAGATTAATTGGAATCAACACAAATTAAATAGATGAAGAAAAGAAATAGAATTGGGACTTTATGTACATTACATATAAATAATTGATATCTAGATATATGAATATGAAGATGACATTATAGATTGATTTATATTAAGCCCATATCTTTATACAGTACAACTTTATACACTAGAATAACAAAACTAGATAGATAGTATGGTAGAAAGAAATATATATTTCTTTCTACCATACTATCGGATCTCACAGAATATTGTTGATTCTAGTCCGCTCATTTCATCTAAGACACAAAATTGGAATCCTTTTCATTTTCTTTTTTCAATCATGGATCTTGATAAGAACTAAGAAGTCAAGTTTCATTCAAATTAATCACTTTGACTAACAGTTTTTACGTATATTATAAGTAAAAAAGCAGTAGGAACTAGAATGAACAGTGCAGTAGCAATAAATGCGAGAATATTTACTTCCATAATCTCATCCTTTCGTTTTTCTTTACTTCACAATAACTCGGGATTTTATCCCATAAAGATGATAAATCTTTCGCCTCTAATCTAAATTCAATGGGATGAATTCTATTTCGATGATATCGAATCAGATCAATATCATGAATAACAATATCTGAGCTATCAAATCGATTCATCGTCGAGAATTGAATAGTATAACATAGAAAGATCGTTTACCCATACCGAATCCAAAAATGGATTCCTGGCCCAATTGAGAATTTCGTTACTTTACTTTATTTTTATTTATCATTCTTTTCCATTCTTTCTTTTTTTCTATAAAACTATCGCCTCCCTTGTACAATCATCTGACGAAGTATCATCTAACTGCCTTTACACTTACATTGGTTACAAAAAAAAACCTAAACAAACAATAGAAGCGAAATGGAGAAGAAGGGGGAGTTAAGTTCTAAACTCCTTTTTTAATGATCTAATCTTATTGGAAAACAAAAAAGTGTGATAAAGACAAGTCCCCCACAGTATAAAAAAAAGATCGAATATTCTACTAAATTCACACTTTTTAGAGTTTGTTTTTTCTTCGGTGGAAACCCTTAAAAAAAAAATTATTCATTCCCTCCCTGGGACCCTTATTTGTTTGATTTGTTTGATCTTTATTTTATTAATATCCTCCTTCCTTGGATTAATAATGGGATGCATATAATATATCAAAACTTCAGTGTATAATTTGAATGAAATAGATTGTTTCAAATTCAAATTAGTAATTGAGGTTACACAAAATCGGAGCCAAAAAAAGGGGATACTTTTCCGATTAAAAGCATTAAATAAAATTCATTTTGTATCGTACAAATACAAATTCCATTTGTGTATGTGCTACCGGGAAAGATATGGTACTCGATTTGATTTCATTACACAAGTCGGGAATAATTGAAAAAGCCAAACTCATTACGGTATCTTTTGGAATCTTGAATATGACACTACCAATAATTGTACCAATCCACATATGTCTTATCCATCGGTACTAGTTAAAGAAATGAAAATTCCCATATTTGTATTTGCCTTAATTTTAATGAAAATTAAAAACGAAAAGGATCCCTCTTGGAATGAGATTCCGCTATTTGTCCCCCTTTTCCAGAAAATGGAGAGATGAATTGATGTATTTTTTTATTAGATTATTGGATTTGGATCCGTCGGGACTGACGGGGCTCGAACCCGCAGCTTCCGCCTTGACAGGGCGGTGCTCTGACCAATTGAACTACAATCCCCAGGAAATGAAATAAAGTGTATAGCATACATATTCTTATGATTTCATTCAAACCCCCTTTTCTATTTAGATTTTAGATTGGAATCGCCTCGTTGTAACAGAGACGCAAGTGATAATATTGATATCCACATGGATATACCCTTTAGTGATAACGGCATGAATTATTAGTCATCTTTTCCTTAGTTCAAATCAAAATCGATTGATAATCAATCTTTCAATGAAAAAGAGTGTTTTTTTCTTTACATTACTCTTTATCTTTTTCTTTGACTTCTTTTTTTTTGTATCAGGCATTTCGAGAGAACAGAACAAGGGGGTTATATCATTTCATGTCGGATCAGTGAATTATTGGGCCGAGCTGGATTTGAACCAGCGTAGACATATTGCCAACGAATTTACAGTCCGTCCCCATTAACCGCTCGGGCATCGACCCAGGAAGAATAAATTCCAGACTTATTACTTATTAATAATCCCCGATCAACTTCCTTTCGTAATACCCTACCCCCAGGGGAAGTCGAATCCCCGCTGCCTCCTTGAAAGAGAGATGTCCTGAACCACTAGACGATGGGGGCACATTTGCGCGACCGTCAGCATACTATGCTCATAGTATGAGCAGTTTTTTGAAATTGTCAATATAAAATATAATGAAATGGTAGGACTAGATTCGAAAGATCTTTTTGTCTTTCATGATTTCATAGAATTTTTTGATTCGTCATTTATATTTATATTCATGAATCATTCATTCTAATCATTCTAATTGCCATTAATCCGTTATACATTATCCATTATAATTATAATTATATATATAAATTTATATATATAAATCTATAAAAAAAAAAATACAAAAAAAATATTAAAAATATTAATTATAATTATAAAAATCTATAAAATATATAATAAAATATAATAAAATATATATAAATAATAAAATATATAAAATATAATAATATATAATATATATAAAATAATATATATAAAATATATATATAAATATAGAATATATAAATAGGAAATAATAGAACAAGGAATAGCCGAATAAAAATAATATGAAAGATCCTTTCCTGGAATGATTGGTCTGTTAGAAAGCCAGAAAGGCGAGCTAAATTCCATTTCATTTCTTCCCATTTCATTCATTGATTCGCTCATTGTTAAGATGGATAGGTATATCTCTATCTCACATTAAACCAGGAGATTAACAAATGAAAAATCTGGAAATCTGGGAAGAGGGATAGGCATCAACAAATTATCCATTTTTTTTTTCTAAGAATTTGGTTCAGAGGACAAATAAAATCTCTTCATCAGTAATTCGATGAAATATCTTGGATCTATTTTGAATTGGTAGGTACATGTATCAATCAAATGAATTTCGTTCTGATGGTGGTCAATTCAATTAGGTTTGGCCTTGAAACAATTCATTGCATTGATATTTATCAAATTCAATATCAATAAACCATTTTTTTACCTATATTGACTAGTTTAGTCTGTATTCACTAGGTAAATTAAATTTCTCGTTTATGAATGAACTACTATGAGTCTACTCCATATACTTATTATATATATATTTTTATTTATTATATATATTCTTATTATATATATTATAATATATTTACTTTACATAGATTTGATTTAGAATCTATTTCTATAGATCTATCTTATCCGCATGCTGGCTCATTCAGGAAGTGAATCAAATGAGCCCTTTTAACTCAGTGGTAGAGTAACGCCATGGTAAGGCGTAAGTCATCGGTTCAAATCCGATAAGGGGCTTTGGCCTTTTTTCATAAAACTCCGTCGGTAGTATTCCGATTTGAAGGGGGAATCAAGATATTGTTGATATTTGTAATAAATAAAGTAAGAAACTCTATAATAAATTCTAAAATGAAATTACTTATTTTAATTATAATAATTAAAATAAGTAATAATTAGAAATAATTCTAATAAGTTAACATTATCATTATAATGAATGATTTCTAGTTATAGTAATTATAGTTATAAAGTTGACCATTTTTTTATTATATTCTAATGAATAATGATAAGTTGGTTCTTAAATCGCCCAATTTTCCTATTTTATATTAGTCCAATCAAATCAATTGTAAAGATTAGATTAGAAATCGACAAAAGAAAAAGTAAGTGGACCTAACCCATTGAATCATGACTATATCCACTATTCTGATATTAAAATTCGA